TCTACCAAACTGAACTAAGAGCGTTTTCTTATCACAATAGATAAGACTGTAAAGAAAAGGATTCTTTTTGTAACTCCAACACATCTTGTATGCATATACTATCATATATAGTATCATAAAATGAAAAATTATGTATATCCAATTTTAATCGATCTCAATTGATTCTTCGTTACTGCTCAGAGGAGAAGTAATAGGTAGGGATGACAGGATTTGAACCCGTGACATTTTGTACCCAAAACAAACGCGCTACCAAGCTGCGCTACATCCCTTTCAATTGGTCTACAATGTCATTGTAGAGAATACCTGTCTTGTTTTCCACATCCTTATTTCCTCCATTGATATACACAATTTTTCTTCCCATTTCTTCTTTTTTTTTTTATCATATTAACATATTATATATTAACATATAATAATAAAAGACTTATATACATATAAAATATGATATACATATAAAATATGAAACCCACCCTAAAAATGAAATAAAAAATAAATGAATATTTTTCGGGAATGCTCAGGAGTAAAAAAACTTCTTTTTCTGTTTTAAGAAAAATAAGATCTTATCTAGCGAATCTTCAATTTGAATTGGGAATTCTGTGTACAAATACAAGTGGTCCATATGATATGTATTACCATTATGTATTACAATAAATAAGGAGGATTTTAAATGCGAGATCTAAAAACATATCTTTCCACGGCACCGGTACTAAGTACTCTATGGTTCGGGTCCTTAGCAGGTCTATTGATAGAGATTAATCGTTTATTCCCGGATGCGTTGACATTCCCTTTTTTTAATTAAATTAACATGAGAAGGGGTGAAGAATATTAGAGATATAATCAAATATCTGTGACTAATTCCTTTCCCCCTCCTCTTTTTTTCTCTTTTTTAGAATTTTATAAGGGAGGAGGAGTAAGAGAAAGAATAAAATCAGACTCGAATTAAATTAAGAATAGAGGGAAAACGTAAATGTAAATGTTGGTCTAGTGCAAGAGTCTCATACAAGATCCTTAAATTAAATACTGTACTGCGATTAGAAATATAGTTATAAAATAAAATATAGTTATAGTTAGAAATCATTGTATTACTTATTATTCACTATTACTCTATTGATTACAACGAAATCTTTCATATCATACCATAATTGGATTTTGAGTTAGCAACTTCTATTTTTTTTCGTTACTTTCTTCGGATCGAAAATAGAAGACTTGAATGAATAAAAAAAAAAACAAAGGAGGTTCATGGCCAAGAGTAAAGATGCCCGAATAAGGGTTCTTTTGGAATGTACTAGTTGTGTACGAGACAGTGTTAATAAGGAATCAACAGGCATTTCCAGATATATTACTGAAAAAAATCGACACAATACGCCCGGTCGATTGGAATTGCGAAAATTCTGTCCCTATTGTTATAAACATACGATTCATGGGGAGATAAAAAAATAGATCGAACCGAGGAGGGCCCGTGTGTCACCCTTTCAAGGAACAGTAAAAAGTAAAAATAATATAGATAATATACGAAAATAATATAGTATATATATAACATATATATATATAACATATATTTAAATAGAATATATTTAAATAGAAATAAACCAAATCCTATTTCTGAATTCTAATTCATTTTTGATCCGAACGAAATAGGATTTTCGGGATAAGGAATAAACAAACCATGGATAAATCCAAGCGACCTTTTCTTAAATCCAAGCGATCTTTTCGTAGGCGTTTGCCCCCGATCCAATCGGGGGATCGAATTGATTATAGAAACATGAGTTTAATTAGTCGATTTATTAGTGAACAAGGAAAAATATTATCTAGACGAGTGAATAGATTGACTTTGAAACAACAACGATTAATTACTATTGCTATAAAACAAGCTCGTATTTTATCTTCGTTACCTTTTCTTAATAATGAGAAACAATTTGAAAGAACCGAGTCGACCGCTAGAACTACTGGTCTTAGAACCAGAAATAAATAGGCTTACTCTTCAATTGAATTAAAATTCCAATTCGAACTCAAACGCGGATTTGATGTTTTGTTCGAAAAATCTAAGAATCCATATTTGATTGTTGTGTTGTAAGAAACAAAAATAATCGGGGAAGAAGAAGAAATCTTTTTTTTTTATTGAACATATTCCTTCATTTTGACGACTTTATCATATTTTATCAGACTAATTTATAATCTACCGTCCCGGAGTTCATTCTCCGGGGAACTCCATTTATTTAAATCATTAAATCATTCCGGTGAATTCTTTACAATCTCTTTATTTTATGATCTCATTGGAAATCATATAAAGACAATTCCTATTGGATATAGCTATTTGTGCAAGTATTTTACGATTAAGAAGTAACTGCCTCTTGTACAGATCGTGTATTAATCTACTATAACTATAGGATGCCCCATTCTCGTGAATTACTGCATTTATCCGAGTAATCCACAAACGACGAAAATCTCTCTTTTGCCGATCTCTATCTCGATGAGTCGAAACCAAAGCTCTGATTTTCTGTTGAGTAATAGTTCGAGTAAGTCTTGAATGGGCTCCTCGAAAGCTTGATGTAAATAAACGAATTTTTGTTCTACGTCTACGAGCTATATATCCTCGTCTAGTTCTGGTCATTGAATAAATGAAACTTTGATGAATAACTAATTGATTTCCTTTCTTTCAGTTATCCTTGTACCCTTTCCTGGTCTATTAATAACAAAGCGGATTCTTCCAATGTATAAAATAAAAATTCCAATGGCTTTTGCTACTATAACCTTCCCGACCACGATTTTTTTTTTCTTTTTTCTATGCATTTCACCTCGAAATAAGAAATTGTATTGATACTAGGTATCAAAAACATAGTAAATTAAATAAAAAAGTAGTCAATTTGAAATTAAATGGATAAAGAAATTGTGGGTTCCATCGTTTCTATGGTTACTTCTTAAACGGTGAGGTCCTTTCTATACACCGGAGCTCCTTCCTTCATTTAATAAATCTTATTGGTAACTTGTACAGTTCACACTCTTTGGCTCTACCCCTGAATTATCCAGTAATAGGTCTTTCACAATGAGATCCACCTATACAGTAACGGTATTTAATTATGAAGGTTAGCTAAGTAGCTGACCCTGTTAGTCCGTTCTTGCAAGAGTGGGAGCCTAATCTTAATCTTTCTGCTGATTTTCCCCGCTTAATGGATAACCCTTTTGCCAATGGGGAATGGCTTATCATCTTAAATTTAGGTGATTGTATTTGCACCGACGGAAACCATAAATTTCATACACAATACAAAATAGGGGAATATGATAGATCTTTTTATTTTTTTTAGTTTAGATAGTGAATGGAGTTCTTCCATTCTATTCTATTCACTGGTACTGATCATTGATACTGGAAAAGTTGTTTTTCGTCCCAGTCCATGATCTGAACGAGTCGCACATACACCCTAGTACATGTTCCTCGGCGCTGAGGACACCCCCGAAGAGCGGGGGATTTCGTGACATTTCTGATTGGCTGTCTTGTGTTTCTAATAAGTTGTTTAATAGTTGGCATGCTGAATCATATACATAATGGACTGGTTTAGATCGATCCTAACCGGATGGATTATGAATTACCCCCATTTTCTTTAATTTAATGAAAATGAAACCCGGTAAGAAGATCTCAAATCACGGATTTGCACGAAATCCTTTCTTTTTTCATTGAACCGCTACAAGATCAACAATTCCATGAGTTTGGGCTTCTGTTGCTGACATAAAAACATCCCTTTCCAGGTCTTCGGATACAACCCATAAGGGTTTGCCCGTTCTTTGTACATAAACCTTTGTGATGGTTTCGCGCAGTTTCAGTAGTTCTTCCGCTTCCATGACAAATTCTCCCGCTTGTGCCTCATAAAAAGCGGCAGCCGGTTGATGGATCATTACCCTGATGATATAACATAATAAATGATTTCTCTATCTCGTATGATGAGTCGAAGAGAAGCGATAAAGAATAACAAGAAAAAAAAAAAGATAGAATTGAACAACCGTACAGGCATCTTTTGCGAATTGCATACGGCTCTACAATGGAATTTACTTTTACTGCCATCGAAAAATGTAGGATCTATCAGATCCAGATCGGTAAATGATCCAATTACCACCCTTCCTTTCGGAGGAGTTAAAAAATACTATGATGGCTCCGTTACGTTATATATTTATTTCCTCTATGATTCAGCAATCCCAAAGTTTCTTTTTGATGCGATGAAATAAAGTAAGAAACAAATAAGATTATTTTTTATTTTCGTACCCTTTCATAACATAAAGATTGTTAAGAGCCTTCCGGTGTGAAAACAAAAAGTTTGTGACGCTGAAACGGATTCCCGATAGATAAGATAAAATCGGAAATACCCTTTATCTCATACTCCTCTTTCGATACATAATCTAATGTTTTGAAAAAAAAAAACAATAAAGAATTTTCTCATATCGAATTCGAAGTGCCATGCTATTATTACTTAATATTCATATTTCATATGGCGAAGGCATAGTCTGCTTTTTTCTATCAAATAAAAAACTCATTGGCGCCAAGCGTGAGGGAATGCTAGACGTTTGGTAATTGTTCCTCCGACCAGGATAAAAGATCCCATTGAAGCGGCTAATCCCAGGCATATTGTATGTACCTCTGGTGGCACAAATTGCATAGTATCATAAATAGCTATTCCGGGTAGTACCCATCCGCCAGGAGAATTTATAAAAAAATACAGATCTTTGTTTTCATCCTCTATACTAAGATATATCATAAGACCAATAAGTTGATTCGAGATCTCGCTCTCAACCTCTTGGCCTAAAAAAAGTAATCTTTCTCGATAAAGTCGGTTGATTAGGATAAAATTGTATCCCTCAGGAACCGTACATGCACCTTTTGATGCATACGGTTCAAAAAAAATCGCGAAAAAAAAAAAGAATCAATGTGTAGATTCCAGCCTCTTATTTATTTTTCATAGCAAGCTCTTTCTAAAATGAGGGGGCTTTTTCTTCCATTTTTCAAGAAAGATGAGTTT